CGTCTGTCTCCTTCAATGAATCAGTTTACTGAGGTTCATGTCTTCTTTACTTGACGTAGGGAAGTGCCCATGTTGGGTCGGAATCCGTGTGAGTTAGGACTGAAGCTAGGGTTATAGATGGCCTCCAGTCGGCGTATAATCCATCAATGAAGGAACTAACTGCTAAAGGGAATGCTTTATGTCAAGAAGAATTGACTGTGAAGTGAATCCAATGAAAGGTACTTTCCAACAAGAACGGGAAAAAGCATACCGGGTAGCATCATAAGCATAAACGATCAGCTTCTATGATATAAATAATAGCTAATAGAATGACTTTCTATGCTTCTATGATGTCTTTATAGAAAGCATTTATTCAGTCTTTATTTATTTGGTGTCCGGCTGATCATTCATTCCACTTTCGTGTGGGTTCCATGGTTCCGACGATGTTGGAAGTCGAGCTGCTTCTCTCCTACTCTTGCTATGACAGCCTACTTCGACGGTTGTGAGTTGTGATTCCGCTTTCATGTCTTTCTCTACCGCTAGCTTTTGTTTTCTTTTCAATCCCTGAACCGGAACTATGTTAGGCATAATAGTAGGAACCGGCACTCAACCATGCATCTTCATCTTTTCTTTTTGAGTCTATATAGGGAAAGCAATTACTTAACTTAGAATAGGTATATTAGGAAACAGGACAACATCATTGCCTCGATACTTCAGTTAGCTTGCCAAAGCAATCACTGGCAACTATTCGATAGTCTCCTCTGGTGTGTTAGATTTTTCTCCAACAGCCCGACAGACACGTGAACATTAAGTGATAAGGCCTGACTCCACCCTATATGTAATGGGTAGCTCTTTGCCCCTAGCAGCCGACTTCTCTTCTCCCGCAATGAAGCATGAAAGAAGGCCGAGTTAGAATCTCCCTCCTTATACCACTTGACTCTTGCCTTTTGCTTAAGAAAGTCATCTTCATCAGCTAAAGTCCTTAAAAGAGCAGCTTGAGACTTATTATGAGCAACTAGGGCCTCAGCAGACCGCAACAAGTCAAAATCCGCCTCACATTGCTTAACATTCTCCTCGGCCAACCGTATATTATCAAAAATATTACCTACTTTGTCCTTGTTCCAATCCCTCAAACACTGCTTAAGACGCCGAAGCTTCAAAGCAAAAGCATGCATACCATATCCAACAATCGGAAGATTCCAATTTGCCTTAACAACCTCTAGAAAATCAGCACGTTTAACCCAAAAATTCTGAAACCGATACATCTTAGGCTGCGTGCCCGACATTCCCATCTTGTACAACAAAGGACTATGATCAGATGTAGATCGATTTAAAAGCTGGACCTGACCTCCTGGAAACATAGAAAGCCAAGCTTTAACCGAATATCATCAAGTTTATTGTGGACTACCATCAGCTCAAATAACACAATCAAACTGAAAGAGTGCAATCGGATAAGCTTTTTTAATCACCTTTGAGTAGAGATGTTGGCAACACCTCTAACATTCCAAAACATGGAATTAATCATCGAGATTCGAAGAGAGAGCAGCGACCTCGTGAGGTCGGTTGCGAGAAAAAATCTTTCTTCTTCCTAGCCTTTTTTGCTTGAGCAGCCCGCATCTTCCTATCCAACTTAGAACTCAAATTCCGAAATTGGACCACCAATTCAGCTTGAGTACCTTTCAAATCTCATTTTTCTGAATCCGAAACAGAATGGGCAGCCTCCTCCTCACTAGGAACAAAGTATAGAGCATAGTCGTCATGAATTGGCTTAGATGGCCAACTCGAAGGGGCTGAAGTTCGACGCAGAGCTTTTTGGTTGTTAAGTTATAGCAGCACTGAGCAACATCCAACAACTCCAGTCCTTCTGGTTTGCACTAAAGTGGCTTAAGTAGCCCTCCAGGAGTCCGTTTTTTCTCTCCGTCTGAGCTTTCAAAGATATACCGACCATAGGTATCTGATCTGATGATACCGACAGGCGTCTTCTAACATTACCGACATTTCGGGTTTTAATAAATTTCACATAAGATAAAAGCTCTTTTCATCATCAGAAAGAACCCGATTTCCGACCTCTTGCATTGCATTACCATAACAAAAAGAAATAAAGAATTATAAAAAAGAGATTGCTCTTGTGACTCGGAATGAAGACCTTTGGAAAGGAATAGCCATGGATTTATATAGAGCATCCAGGAACAAACAGATTCAATCGGACGACGAATTCTTGCGCGGTCCAAGGAAATCAAAGGTCCGCTTCCACTCATCTATATTGAATCTCTTAATATCAGAATAGCTTATATAGTCATGATTCAATTCATGAATTAGCCCACTATGAGTCTAGTGTATTTAAATTCATAAATATAGAATTAATATATCATTTCATTCGTGTCTCTTTTACAACACGGCGAAACTAAATGGTTCGAATGAATAGAAAATCAAATTCGATTTTAGGCTGTACACCTAATTTTCCTGGGATTGTAGTTCAATCGGTCAGAGCACCGCCCTGTCAAGGCGGAAGCTGCGGGTTCGAGCCCCGTCAGTCCCGACGGATTCAATAAATACATCAATGAATCTCTCCATTTTCTGTTAAAAGGGGGACAGGAAGCAGAAGAGAAGCTAACTCGGGAGTCAAGGATGAAATCAAATCTTTCCTTATTTTCGGGCACAGTCTTCTTTTCTCCTGACACACTACCTACCCCCTCTCTGCCTTCTTTGTGTTAGTCTTCGTTAACTTCCTCCCTCCTTCGGGTGAATGAAGTGGATTGACCTTTCCTGCCCACTAGAGGCCTTTACTTGTCTGCTCGCTAACTCCTATCATCAAGTACTATTCCCCAGAGGGGGCCCAATCATTGCATTTTAAAACAGCGCTAGAAAGCCTATAAGAGCTGCTTCACTCCTACCTTCTATGAAGCCTACCCTATTCCCGATTATCCAAATCTCACTTCACTTTCTCCAACAGGTTCGGCAACACGAAAGGTTTAATCTTCACTCTACGTAATTTCTTGTGGGCTGAGGCGAAAGGGTGCTTTGACGAGGGGGATCATACTCTCGATAATACCCATACTACCACAGGGAGGATATCGCCGCTACAGCAGCTTACCCATTTTAATAGCTTAAACCGATTCCGAAAGGGAGGCAGAGGTTTCTTTTTATCAAGGCGCTCGAATGAAGAAAAAGGTATTCACGCACTCTACCTCTTTCTTTCTTTGTCTGCTGCTCTGAAAACATCCCCTCTCAGGGGTAGCGATCAGATCTTCCTGCTTCAGCGGAATGGCGATTCTGACCAATAAATTAGACATTCCAAGTCCTAACTAAACTCATGCTCCTACTCCTTACTTTATACTTTAGACAGAGGGATGGCATCAGTAGCCAAGAAGGAACTGACTTGGTCAGCTGTTTTCAGTTCTTGTGACTACGCTTTTCTGTGGTTCGAGATATAGATTCTGAATAGGGAAATGCCTTAGTTCTCCCAGCTCGAAAGGCAGCCTAAGTAAGAAGAAAGAGGGTCAAATTCCTTTTCGGATGTTGTGCTGGCTGATATAGCGTATTCGGCTTGAGACTGCACGGTGCTCTAGGCTTTGTTTTCAGGAAGTTCGTTCCCTAAATAAAATACTTTTTAGTAAGTACTCCGTAGACGGAGGTTCGCTTCCTAACCTCTCGCCCTGCTCACCACTCTTCTTCTTCTCTTTGATCCTTTCCCCGCTTCGCAAGGAGGGGACTGTCTCTCCGGGTAGAAGTAAGCGAACTACTCTTTCCCTCTTCCATGCCAGTGGGGTGATAAGTTTAGCCTGTCTGGGCTAAGTCCCATAAGCAAGGTCAATCATGTTCTATTCTTTATATTGCTAGGATGCCGATGGCAAAGAAATTCCAATCAACGGGATGCAAGGAAGGAAGCGCGCGAAGCGAGTCAATAGGGGAAATAGGACTAGTTTCTACCGCTGTCCTTGTTGAAATACAATCTCTCTTCATTCCGGGTTTCATTCTTCCCCTTTAATATTTTATTTTTAGGGACAACCTTATTAAAACGATTTTACACTTTCGTGACCCTTAGCATCTCCCAACGGCCGGCTATTTGATCGGTCTAAGCATTTAAGTTTACCTAGGATTCCTTTCCCCTTCCGGATTGGTGACCTTTTGCATTCTGAACCGGGCACGAGAGATCATGCAGAGCGCATCTGCGGGAAGTGGTGTGGGAGTAACTAAACGAAGTAGAGTTGAAAAGCTTATTGGGCCCCCTACGGATTGGGTTAAACTGAACTCCGATGGTGCCTACAAGTCTTCGGGGGGGTTAGCAGGGGCCAGGGTCAGAAGTGGTTTTCAACATCTGCTTTTGACCTTGCTTCCGTCCCCTTAGTTCACTCCTCAGACAGAGACGTAGGAAAAGCATCTTATTGGGCCTCAGGTGGCAGCGGGGTACGAAACCCTTTTATAGGACATTCGAATAGCCTTTCAAGGCGATAAAAGAGTTTGAATTAGAAGATCGGTACGCCCCTTTCAGAAAGTCAACTTATCAGTCTATTTCCTCGGGTCGGCGATCTTTCTCTTTATTTGGAAGTGGACACGGGTCAAGCGGTGACATACTGAATCTCCTGAGATGGGTGACAGAGTTAGTAAGCAACGACCTTACGCGAGTCTAAAGGGGAAGGTTAGACCTTTAGGAAATAACGTATGTAATATGCCTACAGGCCGAATCGAATATAGAATGAAAAGAAGCGGGTGTACCGATCCCAGAAAGCAAGAAGTAAGCTTTGGCGTAAAGGTTGAAGCTCATAGGCAGTAACCTAAGTCCTAAGAAGCTCCAATCGTGCTGCTATGCTTAACATATGCAAATCAAACGATCGGAATTTGCAATTTCGTAAGTAAGTCAGTGAACTTTTTCCCATGCTGTTAGTTGGTTAACAACCAAGAAAAGCTTTCGTTTAGTTCTAAGTCTCTCTTTTAAAGGGGGAGCAGAGCAGTATAAAAGAATAAACAAAAGCAAATGATTGTTCTAGACTGGCTATTTCTCACCGTCTCTCCAGTAGAGC